TCAAAAAAAGTAGGCATACGACGTACAAAAAGCTCGCGCCCTTCTTTATCTCTAAAGACGGGGTGGCCTAACCATCCAACAGCTATTCCATCCCCACTGTCCATTGAACCCGCTCTGAATAATCCCCCTTTTGCCGGATTATTACCAATGTAATCATAAAAAGCTAATTTTTCGGGAATTTTAGACCAAGCTTCCGATAAACTCAGATTTTCGGCTAGTCCGGCACCAACTCTTCGATATATTTCTTGCTGGAAGTATCCCTGATCCCACTGATAACGAGTGGGACCAAATAACTCAATTGGGGTAGTTGCTGAACCATACCACATAGTTCCAGCAACAACAAAAGCTGCAAAAAAAACAGCAGCGATACTACTAGAAAGTACAGTTTCAATATTGCCCATACGTAATCCTTTGTATAGACGTTGAGGCGGACGGACACTAAGATGGAATAGGCCTGCTAATATGCCCAGTGTACCCGCTGCAATATGATGAGAAGCGATTCCTCCCGGAATAAAAGGATCAAAACCTTCCGCGCCCCACGCTGGGCTTACAGATTGTACTTTTCCAGTTAGTCCATAAGGATCGGACACCCATATTCCAGGACCATATAAACCTGTTACATGAAATGCGCCAAAGCCAAAGCAAGCCACCCCTGAGAGAAATAAATGAATTCCAAAGATCTTGGGCAAATCCAAAGAGGGTTTTCCCGTACGTTCATCACAGAATATTTCTAGGTCCCAATACACCCAATGCCATATGGCCGCCAAAAAGCACAAGCCAGAAAACACAATATGTGCACCTGCTACGCCTTCATAACTCCAAATACCTGAATTCGTTACAGTTCCTCCTGAAATACTCCAACCACCCCACGAATTGGTTATTCCTAAACGAGTCATGAAGGGTAGAACGAACATACCTTGTCTCCACATTGGATCAAGAACGGGGTCAGAGGGATCAAAAACCGCTAATTCGTATAGAGCCATAGAACCGGCCCAACCAGAAACTAGAGCCGTATGCATTATATGGACAGAAAGCAATCGACCGGGATCATTCAATACGACAGTATGAACACGATACCAAGGCAAACCCATGGAAATACCCCTTTATCAAAGAAAAATAGACACTATGTAACTTTATCGCATTGGAATATACTATGTACTTTTGAGCGGATTCTGTATGAGAAAAGGTTACTATTTATTCTATTCCGTTAAAAATAACGGAAGAATTCTGTTCGTAAGAACAAAGAGAAGCAGATCTATTCTATACCCGATAAGTACCAATACGCAATGGGAGCATCGGTCCCATTTTGTGGGAACGAATGGATGGATACTTGTTTATTATTAGAACGATCGATCCCTTCATTCAAATTTTTATTTATTCATTCTCTCTTTCTCTAAAAACCTTCCCATTTATGTATAAACTAGTAGAATAAACAGAAAAAAATGATGAAGACAATAAACTCATTCTTACGTTTCCATATTAAAGTGAAGTATAGTACTTAATTTTTTTCTTTAATTTAATGCCCATTGGTGTTCCAAAAGTGCCTTTTCGGAGTCCTGGAGAGGAAGATGCAGTTTGGGTTGACGTATAGTGCGACTTGTCAGACATATTGGGTCATATGGGATTTACCCGTTTTCTCCCCCGATCGAGATATCCTCTGTTTCGCCCAAAAAATATTGTATTGATTGGTTTTTCAATCATTCGGAGCGTGAAGTGAAATTGGATCAATTTCTATTGAGGATCAATATTATCAATTAGAAGAATTTATGGTTGACTTGGACTAATAAAATAAAATATCCAGGCTCCGTTCAGAAAATACCAAACAAATTGGTAATAGTAATATATGTACAATTACCGCTTGTAGCATAGACGATTCGTAATATTTAATTAAATTATAGGAGTGATCTCAAACTGACATGCCAACCAATATGATGAATACATCGAATAGTTTGGGAGAGGCATAAAACGAATTAAAAAAAGTCGTAGCAAAAAGAAATGATACTGAGATTATTTGTCCTATATGTGCAAATAGAATTCGGATAGATCTTTCCCCGGAGTAGAACATGAACCTAAAAGAATTGAAAGGGCCCATTCAGGAACAAGAAAATGACATCGTGATTTGAATCTCGACGAAACAATACATCAATGAAAGGTTAATACAAAAAATGAAGTTCAGTAAATTCTTTTTTTTTTAGGGAAGGGAGCCAAAACTTATGTTTTTTTTTAAAAAAATAGAAGAAAAAACCCCTTTATTTTCATTAGAAAAAAGGAAATCTGTTACAAAAAAAAGAGATAGGATTAGAATCGACACATTGATTCTTTTTTCACAATTTTTTTGAACCGTATGCATCCAAAGATGCGCGTACGGTTCAAAAGGGATACAATTTTGTCCTAATCAACCGACTTTATCGAGAAAGATTACTTTTTTTAGGCCAAGAAGTTGATAGTGAGATCTCAAATCAACTTGTTGGTCTCATGGTATATCTCAGTATAGAAGATGATACTAGGGATCTTTATTTGTTTATAAACTCCCCCGGCGGATGGGTAATACCAGGAATAGCCATTTATGATACTATGCAATTTGTTTCGCCCGATGTGCATACAATTTGCATGGGATTAGCCGCTTCAATGGGATCTTTCATTCTGGTCGGAGGAGAAATTACCAAACGTCTAGCATTCCCTCACGCTTGGCGCCAATGAGTTTTTATTTGAAAAAAAAAAAGAAGAAGACTATGCCTTCGCCATATCGAATGTGAATAATATGAAAAATAGGTAATAATAGCATGGCACTTCGAGTTCGATATGAACAAACTAGTATTGTTTTTCCTAACATGGGATTTTGTATCGAGATAGTAGTATGAAACAAAGGTTATTCCGATTTGATCTTATGTGTCAGGAGTACATTTCAGCGTCACAAACCATTTTTCTTCCACACCAGAAGTCTCTTTATGATATTTACGTTATGAAAGAAAGAGTACGAAAATGAAAAAAAAAAGAAACTTTGGGATTGCTAAATCGCAGACGAGATAAATATAGAAAGCAACAGAACCATCATAGTATTTTTTGACTCCTACAATACGAAAGGAAGGGTGGTAAATGGATCATTCAACGATCTGGATCGGATGGATTCCATTTTTTTCTTCGATAGAATAGAAATTGAAGAGAAGGGAGGAAGAAATGCCATTGCAGAGCCGTATGCAATGTACAAAAGATGCCTGTACGGCTGTTCCATTCTATTTGTTTTTTTTTCTTCTTGTTTTTTTATCCCTTACTTTAGCCCAATCCTGCAAGATAGAAGAACCGTTCATGCATGATGTTATATCAATATTATCAGGGTCATGATTCACCAACCTGCTAGTTCTTTTTATGAGGCGCAAGCAGGGGAATTTATCCTGGAAGCGGAAGAACTACTGAAACTTCGCGAAACCCTCACAAAGGTTTATGTACAAAGAACGGGCAACCCTTTATGGGTTATATCCGAAGACATGGAAAGGGATGTTTTTATGTCAGCAACAGAAGCCCAAGCTCATGGTATTGTTGATCTTGTAGCGGTCGAAAATGAAAATACTGGAGATTTCGTGTAAATACATGATTCCGTTTCAAATCAGAATTCGAATTTTTCGTGATTTGATATTGAATGGAAATAATTCATAATCATCAATCATCAGGTTAAGATCGATCTAAACCAACCTATTTTATTATATATATGTATGATATGCCGACAATTAAACAACTTATTAGAAACACAAGACAGCCAATAAGAAAAATCACGAAATCCCCCGCACTTCGAGGATGTCCTCAGCGTCGGGGAACATGTACTAGGGTGTATGTGCGACTCGTTTAGATCATGAGTTCGAACAAACGAAACCATTTTTCCAGTACCAATCACCAATAGGATAGATAGAGTGGAAAAAGCCATTTTTACTATCTAAAAATGAGGATCTATCATATACCTATATTTTTTGTGTATGAAATTTATGGTTTCCATTGGTGCAAATCCAATCACCTCAATTTGAGATGAAAAGCAATTCCCCATTGGTAGCAAATAGTTATCCATTAAGCGGAGGAAATAGTACTACAAGAAGCAAAAAGGTTATGTTCCCTTTCTTGAAAGAACGGACTAACAAGGTCAGCTACCTAGCCAACTTTCATAATTAAATGCCGTCACTGTATGGATAGCTTTTTTTGTGAAAAGATCTATTACTGTATAATTGATTGGTAGAGCCAAAGAGAGTGAACTATACAAGTTTACAATAACATTTGATTAAATGAAAGAAGAGGCTCCGGTGTATAGAGAGGACCTCACCGTTTATGAAATAACCATAGAAACGAAGGAACCCACTATTTTTTGCTTTTATTTATTTAATATCGTTAGAATTTCTTATTTCTAGGTATTTTACCTGAAAGGATTCAAAATCGTGGTTGGGAAGGTCATAGTAGCAAAAGCCATTGGAATTTATATTTTATATATCGGAATAATCCGTTTTGTTATTAATCAACCGGGGGATAAAAGGATGACTGAAAGAAGAGAAATCAATTAGTTATTCATTCATTAAAGTGTAATTTGATTCAATGACCAGAGTTAGACGAGGATATATAGCTCGGAGACGTCGAACAAAAATTCGTTTATTTGCATCAACCTTTATAGGGGCGCATTCAAGACTTACTCGAACCATTACTCAACAGAAAATGAGAGCTTTTGTTTCCTCTCATCGAGATAGGGGCAGGCAAAAGAGGGACTTTCGTCGTTTGTGGATCGCTCGGATAAATGCAGCGGCTCGTGAGAAAGGGGTATTCTATAGTTATAGTAGATTAATACACAATCTGTACAAGAAGCAATTACTTCTTAATCGTAAAATACTTGCGCAAATAGCTATATCAAATAAGAATTGTCTTTACATGATTTCCAATAAAATTATGAAATAAAAGACATTCTAAAGTCATATATAGGAATGATTGAAACAGAATTGCATTCCCCGGAGAATGTACTCCGGGAAGATAGAATAAAAAAAATTAAGATAAGATAAAAAGATTTCTTCTTTCCCTATTTGTTGTTTCTTATAACACAACAATAAAATCTGGATTTTAGGCTTTTCGAACAAAACATCAATCTGAGCTTGAATTCCGATTGAAGTTTTGAATCAATGGAAGAGTATATCTATTTATTTCTGGTTCTAGGACCGGTAGTTCTAGGGATTGACTCGGCTCTCTCAAACTGTTTTTCATTATTAAGAAAAGGTAACAAAGATAAAATACGAGCTTGTTTTATAGCAATAGTAATTAATCGTTGTTGTTTCAAGGTCAATCTATTCACCCGTCTAGATAATATTTTTCCTTGTTCACTAATAAATCGACTAATTAAACTCATGTTTCTATAATCAATTCGATCCCCCGATTCAATTGGGGGAAAACGCCTACGAAAAGATCGCTTGGATTTATGAATACGAAAAGGTTGCTTGGATTTATCCATGGTTTATTCCTTATCTCTAAAATTCTATTTCTTTATTCATTTCAGATCCGACCGAAATAGGTTTTTTTTGTATATTCTATATTTTTATTTGTATATTATTTGTATATTATATATATATATATATATGTTTATGTTAAGATATGTTAAGTTCTTCCTTTTCCTGCCCCTTTGAAAGATCAAACACACGTTCGATTTATTTCTTTATTTCCTCATGAATCGTATGCTTGTGACAATATCGACAAAATTTTCTCAAGTCTAATCGACTGGGTGTATTGTGCCGATTCTTTTGAGTAATATATCTAGAAATGCCTGGCGATTCTTTATTGACACCATTTTGGACACAACTGGTACATTCCAAAATAACTCTAACTCGGATATCTTTACCCTTAGCCATGAACCCCCTTTGCATTTTTGTTTGATCAACTTAACTCTTCTGTTTTCGATCCGAACCTAAGAAGACGAAAAGAACAAAAAAGAAAAAAAATCAATATCAATAGAAGTTACTAATTAGAAATTCCATTTCTAAATATTTTGTTGTAATTCTAATTAATATTAATAGAATATTATTATATATATAGTAATAATGTAAGTAATACAATTTTTTTATAACTATCAATTATTCCTATCCTAATCCCAGTATTTCATTTAAGTATCTTTTTTTTATGCTATGATTTCGTGGAGCTTTTTTTTTACCTTAGACTGGACCCCCTTTCTATTTCTGTTCTCCAAAATGGGATCTTAGATCCACCGGATTTTTGCTGAGGTTCAATATACTTTTTCTTTCTCTTTCCTTCCTATCCTAAAGAACTGAAAAAAAGGGGGACTAAGTTTTAGTCACGTCACGTAGAATTGTATCTCAAATTTTCTTCATCTTTTTCGCATATTATATTAATAATATTAATATAATATTAATAACTAGAAAAAAGGGAATGACAAAGCATCTGGGAATAAACGATTAATTTCTATCAATAGACCCGCTAAAGACCCAAACCATAGAGTAGTTAGCACAGGCGCTGTGGAAAGATATGTTTTTATATCTCGCATTGAAAATCCTCCTTACTTTATTGTAATACATATATGGTCAGATGCTGTAGTTCAAGATCATTTGTATTTTTTTGTACGGAATTCCTAACAAAAATGGATATGTACAATGAACAGTAGATAAGATTTTCCTACCCCTGTCCCTAAAAAATAAAAAGAGACCCTCTTCTTCCTAAGCAAAATAGTCATCTTTTTTATACGTTAGGTTTCAGATGTATATAATTCTTTTATTATATGAAACCAAAAAGAAGAAATGACAAGAAAATTGTATATGAATCGAGGAAAAAATAACGATGTGGAAAACAAGACATGGATTTTGTACAATGACACTGTACAAAAATTTTGGAAAAGGGATGTAGCGCAGCTTGGTAGCGCGTTTGTTTTGGGTACAAAATGTCACGGGTTCAAATCCTGTCATCCCTACCTATTACTTCTCCTATGGGCGGTAACAAGGGATTAATTGACTGGGATCTGAGTGAGATCAATTAAATAAAATTGGACATAATCTTTCATTTTTGCATACCAATGTATACAAGACGCATTGGGGGTACAAAAATGAGAAAATCCTTTTCTTTACAATCGTATCTCCTGTCATAAAAAAGCGCTCTTAGTTCAGTTCGGTAGAACGCGGGTCTCCAAAACCCGATGTCGTAGGTTCAAATCCTACAGAGCGTGATTCCCTTTATGTTATTATGTTATTTCGAATCACAATAAAAAAAACTTAACAAAACACAGTTGAATTGCAACTTGAATTTGACCTCCTGCAAGGAGGAGGTCAATAAAAAAAAATGTTATTCAATCAAAGGTCCAACTGATCACCGCGTCTGTATTGTAAATATGCAGTTACAAATAATCCTGCTAAAGTAATAGGAATTAGACCTAAGACGATTCCAAATAGAAGAACTTCAATCATTTCGATTTGTTTGAGGAGATAAAAAGAAAGGTAAGATCTATCCCTAAATATTAATCTGAAAAATCCATGAATCTCA